ATTAAATATAATAAATTTAATTAATATATATATATATGTAAAATATTTAATATATAAAAAAAAAAAAAAAAATCTATATACAATATTTTAAGTATAAATAAATTTTATATGGTTTAAAAAATTTATTATAAATTTATTTTACATATAAATTATAGTGTTAAATAATTATTATTTAAATAATAGTAATTATATATTTGTAGTAATTAATATTAAATATTTAAGAAATTAAGATTTAGTAATATAAAAATTATTAACAAATTTTGTGCCAGCAGTTGCGGTTAAACAAAAGTTAAATTAAATTTTGTTAGTTAATTAATAATTAATTTATTTATTATAATTTAAAATTAATATTATTAGGTGAAATTTTAATATTATATTTATTTATTTAATTTAATTTATGATTTAATAAATTTTATTATTAAACTAGGATTAGATACCCTATTATTTAAAATTTAAATTTAAATACTAAAATAGTATATAATTATTTATTGAAACTTAAATATTTTGGCGGTATTTTAGTTTATTTAGAGGAATCTGTTTATTAATTGATAATCCACGAATAAATTTACTTAATTTATTATTTTGTATATCGTTGTTAAAAAAATATTTTTTAATAATTATAATATTTTATAATTACTAATAAATTTAAATCAAATCAAGATGCAGATTATAATTAAGAATATAATGGATTACAATAAAATTATTTAAATGAATTTTAATTTGTAATAATTAAATGAAGGTGGATTTAAATGTAATTTTTTTTTATTTTATTTAAATGATTTATAATTATAATATGTACATATTGCCCGTCGCTTTCATAAATAAGTTGAAATAAGTCGTAACAAAGTAGAGGTACTGGAAAGTGTTTCTAGAAAGCACAAATTAGAGCTTGTAAAAGTATTTCATTTACATTGAAAAGATATTAATAATATTAATTAATTTGAGGGGAAAAATTAATTAATATATAAATAATAAAAATAATTTTAATTTATTTAATATTTAATAGGGGTTTTAGTATTATTTAAAGAAAAAATTTTTATATTTATAGTTTATTAGTATTGTGAAAGAATTTTGAAATATTTGAAAATAAATTTATTTAAAAGTAATTTTTATTTATTGTATCTTGTGTATCAGAGTTTATTAAAAATTTTTAATTTATTTTAATTTCTCGAATTTAAAAGAGTTAAGTAATTATTAAAGTTAATGTTGCAAAATTATTTTAAATAATTATTTTGAAATGAAATGTTAATCGTTTTTAAATATATCTAGTTTTTTTAGAAAAAATTTTAATTTTAAATTTATTTAATAATTGAGTTAATTAATTAATTTAATTATTTTTAATTTTTATATTTTAAGGGATAATCTTTAATTTAAATTTTTATAATAATAAATTTTATTTTTAAAAATTTTATAATTTATATTGTTAATAAAATTTATTTTATTATAAATAATTTTAAATTTAATAAAAATTTAAAAATTTATATTTAATTTTTTATAAAAATTTAATTTTTAATTTTAAAATATTAGTAATAATGATAAAATTAGTATATTTATTTAGTTTTGAATTATATTAATTTAAAATTTTAATTAATAATTAATTAATTAAAAGGAATTCGGCAAATATTTATTTTCACTTGTTTATCAAAAACATGTCTTTTTGTGATTTATTTAAAGTCTAATCTGCCCACTGATGAAAATTGAAGGGCTGCAGTATTTTGACTGTACAAAGGTAGCATAATCATTAGTCTCTTAATTGGTGACTTGTATGAAGGATTGGATGAGGAATAAGCTGTCTCTTAAATTAATTTATAGAATTTAATTTTTTATTTAAAAAGTTAAAATATGTTAAAAAGACGAGAAGACCCTATAGAGTTTTATAATTAATTTATTAAAAAATTATTTATAATAAAAATATTTTTATTGAATTAATTATTTTTTTGGGGTGAAAGAAAAATAAATAAAACTTTTTTTAAATTTATACATATATAAGTGATTGAATGATCCAATTTTATTGATTATAAGATTAAATTACCTTAGGGATAACAGCGTAATTTTTTTTTTTAGTTCAAATAAGAAAAAAAGTTTGCGACCTCGATGTTGGATTAAGATAAAATTTAAATGCAAAAGTTTAAAATTTTTGATCTGTTCGATCATTAAAATCTTACATGATCTGAGTTCAAACCGGTGTGAGCCAGGTTGGTTTCTATCTTTTAATAGTTAAAATATTTTAGTACGAAAGGATCAAATATTTTAATTAAATTATGTTAATTTTGAATTTTATTAAATATTATAGTTAATATTTATTTTATTTATTTATAAAAAATTAACTATTTTGGCAGAAAAATGTAATGATTTTAGAATTCATAAATATATAATTTAAATTATATAGATAGTATTGTTTTTAAATGATATTATTTTAATTATTGTTGGTTTATTAGTTTTAATTTTAGGGGTTTTAATTGGGGTTGCATTTTTAACTTTATTGGAGCGTAAAGTTTTAGGTTATATTCAAATTCGTAAAGGTCCTAATAAAGTTGGTTTTATAGGTATTTTACAGCCTTTTTCTGATGCTATTAAATTGTTTACTAAGGAACAAACTTATCCTACTTATTCTAATTATTTTTCTTATTATTTTTCACCAGTAATTAGTTTTATTTTATCTTTAATAATTTGAATATTAATTCCTTATTATTTTAATATAATTAGTTTTAATTTAGGTATTTTATTTTTTTTTTGTTGTACAAGTTTAGGGGTTTATACTGTTATAGTGGCGGGGTGGTCTTCTAATTCTAATTATGCTTTATTAGGGGGGTTACGTTGTGTTGCTCAAACTATTTCTTATGAAGTTAGATTAGCTTTAATTTTTATATCAAGAATTATTTTAGTTATGGATTTTAATTTAGTTAAATTTATAGATTATCAAAATATAATTTGATTTATTTTTATTATATTTCCTTTAAGTTTATGTTGATTTTCTTCAAGATTAGCTGAAACAAATCGGACTCCTTTTGATTTTGCTGAAGGGGAAAGAGAGTTAGTTTCTGGGTTTAATGTTGAGTATAGAAGAGGGGGGTTTGCTTTAATTTTTTTAGCTGAATATTCAAGAATTTTATTTATAAGTATGCTATATGTTTTAATTTATTTAGGGGGCTATAATATAGCATTTGGGTTTTATTTAAAATTAGTTTTTATTTCTTTTTTATTTATTTGAGTACGAGGTACTTTACCTCGATATCGTTATGATAAGTTAATATATTTATCTTGAAAAAGATATTTACCAATCTCTTTAAATTTTTTATTGTTTTACTTAGGGTTAAAGATTTTTTTATTATAAATTTTAAAATAAATTATAATATTTTTAGTATAAATTAATAGAATTAAATATTCTTTCTTAAGTTTTCAAAACAAATGCTTTTACAAGCTCATTAATTAATTAAATAATAAGTTATCTCAATATTTATTTATTAATGGATTAATAATAAAATATGAAAAATAAAAAAATGTTAATAATTGTCCAGTAATAATATAAGGATCTTCTACAGGACGAGCCCCAATTCATGTTAATAGAATTACTATTATTACAAAAAATCAAAATAATACTTGATTGATGGGATAAAATTGAATTCCTTGGATTTTTTTGTTAAAAGTAAAAGGTAAAATAATTAAAATTAAAATAGATATTACTAATGCAATTACTCCTCCTAATTTATTGGGAATTGATCGTAAAATTGCATAAGCGAATAAAAAGTATCATTCTGGTTGAATATGAATTGGGGTTACTAATGGATTGGCAGGGATAAAATTATCTGGATCACCTAATATATTTGGGTTAATTAAAGTTAATATGATTAATAAAAATAATAGTGTAATAAATCCAATTAAGTCTTTATAAGTAAAAAATGGGTGGAATGGAATTTTATCTAAATTTCTATTAATTCCTAGTGGATTATTAGATCCTGTTTGATGTAAAAAAAGTAAATGAATTATTGTTATTATTAGTACAATAAAAGGTAGTAAAAAATGGAAGGTATAAAATCGAGTTAATGTTGCATTATCTACTGCAAACCCCCCTCAAATTCAATTTACAAGTATAGTTCCTAAATAGGGAATTGCAGATAATAAATTTGTAATAACTGTTGCTCCTCAAAATGATATTTGCCCTCAAGGTAAAACATAACCTATAAATGCTGTTGCTATTAATAAAAATAGAATGATTACTCCAACTATTCAAGTATATTTTAGATTGAAAGATTCATAATAAATTCCTCGTCCGATATGTAAATAAATACAAATAAAAAAAAATGAGGCCCCATTTGCGTGTAAAGTTCGGATTAATCAACCATAATTTACATTTCGACAAATATAATTTACACTATAAAAGGCTAATTCGATATTAGCTGTATAATATATAGTTAAAAATAATCCTGTAATAATTTGAATAATTAAACATAAAGCTAACAAGGACCCAAAATTTCATCATGCTGAAATATTAGAAGGAGACGGAAGGTCAATAAGTGAGCCATTAATAATTTTAATGATTGGGTGTGTTTTTCGTAATGTATTAAATTTTTTAGTTGTCATATGTAAGATAAATTTTTAATTAATTAATCTAATATTTTAAAATTATATTGATCGTAAGGGACCATAAAAAATATTTGTAATTTTAACAATTGCTACTAATGAGATAAATAAATAAATTACTATTAATATTATTAATATGTAATTATGATCATTATATAGTTTATTTAAGTTAATTTTATTTTCATTATTAAAAAATGATAAATTTATTAAATTATCATTTTCACTAATATTATTTCTTAAGTTTATTCAATTTAAATTTTCGAATATAAATGAGTAGATTTGTATAATTATTATAATTATAATTGAAATTATTATTATTATTTTAATATTATTAGATAAATTAAATATTTCATTTGATGCTACTCTTGATACATAAATAAATAAAACTAATAATCCTCCTAAAAATGTTAAAAATAAAATATATGAAAATCAATATGTTTTAATTAATATTCCTGAAAGTAAACACATTAAAAATGTTTGTATTAAAATTATTAGTCCAATTGATAATGGGTGATTTAATAATATTATAATAATTGATAAAGTTATTATTAATGTAGATAAAAATATTTTTGTTATATCAAAGAATAGTTTAATAAAAATTATAATTTTGGAGATTATTGATAAAGAGTTTTCTTTTTCTTTGAAGTTTTTAAAGAAATTTCTTATTTTTGGTTTACAAGACCAATGTTTTAATTTAAACTATAAAAACTTACTAATGATAATTAGTTACATATATATTATTATTATTTTTATATTTATTATTGGTAATTTGATTTTTGTGTCTAAATATAAACATTTATTAATTATTTTATTAAGATTAGAGTTTATAGTTTTAAGAGTATTTTTTTTATTTTTAAGTTATTTATTAATATTAAATTATGATATATATATATTAATAGTTTTTTTAGTTTTTACAGTTTGTGAGGGGGCTTTAGGTTTGTCTATTTTAGTTTCTTTAATTCGAACTCATGGTAATGATTATTTTAAAAGATTTAATTTATTATAATGATAAAGTTTCTAATAATAATAATTTTTATGATTCCTTTATGTTTTATAAAAAATATATTTTGAATGGTTCAAATAATAATATTTTTAATAATATTTTTATTTATAAATTTAAGTTTAAATATTAATGTTTATTCTAATTTTAGATATGGGTATTCTTGTGATATTTTATCATTTGGCTTAATTTTATTAAGAATTTGAATTTGTGTTCTTATAATTATAGCGAGAGAAAATTTATTTAAAGTAAATTTTTATGTTGGTTTTTTTTTATTAAATATTTTATTATTATTATTATTATTGTATTTAACTTTTAGTACTATAAATATATTTTTATTTTATTTATTTTTTGAGGGGAGATTAATTCCTACTTTAATATTAATTATTGGTTGAGGGTACCAACCTGAGCGAATTCAAGCAGGTATATATTTATTATTTTATACTTTATTTGCTTCTTTACCATTATTAATGGGAATTTTTTATATTTATAATCAAGTTAATTGTATTATAATTTATTTTTTAAAATTTTATAATATAAATTTTTATTTATTATATATTAGAATAATTTTGGCTTTTTTAGTAAAAATACCTATGTATATTACTCATTTATGGTTGCCGAAAGCTCATGTTGAAGCCCCTGTTTCTGGGTCTATAATTTTAGCGGGAATTATACTAAAATTAGGAGGGTATGGGTTATTGCGCCTTATAATTTTTTTACAGGAAATTAATATAAAATTAAATTATGTTTGAATTATTATTAGTTTAATTGGGGGGTTTTATATTAGTTTAAAATGTTTTTGTCAAGTAGATATTAAATCTTTAATTGCTTACTCTTCTGTTGCTCATATAAGCTTTGTAATTTGTGGTATTATAATTATGAATTATTGAGGATTTTTAGGGTCTTATTTATTAATGATTGGTCATGGATTATGTTCTTCAGGAATATTTTGTTTGGCAAATATTAATTATGAACGTATTAATAGTCGTAGATTACTTATTAATAAGGGAATAATTAATTTTATGCCTTCCATAAGATTATGGTGATTTTTATTATTATCTTCTAATATAGCTGCTCCGCCCTCTTTAAATTTAATAGGTGAAATTATATTAATTAATAGATTGATTAGTTGATGTTCTTTATCTATATTAATATTAATGTTAGTTTCTTTTTTTAGTGCTGGGTATAGATTATATTTATATTCTTATACTCAACACGGTAAATATTATTATGGGATATACAGATTTTATATAGGGTCTTCTCGTGAGTATTTGCTATTAATATTGCATTGATTACCTTTAAATATTATGGTTTTAAAAATTGATTATAGAATAATTTGATTTTATTTAAATAATTTAATTAAAATATTGATTTGTGGTATCAAAAATATGAAATATAAATTCATTTTAAATTATTAATAAAAATTATTTTTCTATTTGTTTTATTTCTTTTTTATTTTTACTTATATTTATATTGTTAAATTTTTTTTTTATAATATATTTTATTATGAATAATATAGTTTTATTTTTAGAGTGAGAAATCATTTCTTTTAATTCTTTGAGTATTGTGATATCTATTTTATTGGATTGAATATCTTTGTTGTTTATGATATTTGTTTGTTTAATTTCTTCTGTTGTTATTTATTATAGAAAAAGTTATATAAGTTCAGAATTAAATTTATTTCGATTTATTATTTTAGTTTTATTATTTATTATTTCTATAATTTTATTAATTATTAGTCCGAATATAATTAGAATTTTATTAGGGTGAGATGGTTTAGGGCTTGTTTCTTACTGTTTAGTTATTTATTATCAAAATTTAAAATCTTATAATGCTGGAATATTAACTGTTTTATCAAATCGTATTGGGGATGTTATGATTTTAATAATTATTTCTTGAATAATGAATTTTGGTAGATGAAATTACATTTTTTATTTGGAGTTTATGAAAAATGATTATTGTATAATTTATGTTAGAGTTATAGTTATTTTAGCTGCGATAACTAAAAGAGCTCAAATTCCTTTTAGATCTTGATTACCGGCGGCAATAGCTGCCCCTACACCTGTTTCGGCTTTGGTGCATTCTTCTACTTTAGTTACGGCAGGAGTTTATTTATTAATTCGTTTTAATTTATTATTGTCTGATACTTTATTTTTTAAATTTTTATTATTAATTTCTGGGTTAACAATATTTATAGCGGGGGTAAGAGCTAATTATGAATTTGATTTAAAAAAAATTATTGCCTTGTCTACTTTAAGACAATTAGGTTTAATAATAAGAATTTTAAGAATAGGATTACCATTATTAGCTTTTTTCCACCTATTAACTCACGCTATATTTAAAGCTTTATTATTTATGTGTGCTGGAGTTATTATTCATATGATAAATGATATTCAAGATATTCGATTTATAGGGGGCATTAGTCTTTATATCCCAATAACTTGTTTATGTATAAATATTTCTAATATAGCTTTATGCGGGGTTCCATTTTTGGCTGGATTTTATTCAAAAGATTTGATTTTAGAGATAGTAAGATTTAGAAGTTTTAATTTTTTAATTTTTTTTTTATATTATATTTCAACTGGTTTAACTATATTTTATACAATTCGTTTAACAATATATTTAATAGTTAATGATTATAATTTATTGAGAGTTTATAATTTATATGATGAGGATTATGTTATAGTAAAAAGTATATTAGTTTTATTATTTATAAGAATTGTTAGAGGTAGTATATTGATATGATTAATTTTTTATTATCCATATATAATTTATTTGCCTTTTAATTTAAAATTAATGGTTATTTATGTGAGATTAGTTGGGGTATTTATAGGGTATCTTATTAGAAATATAAATATTTATTCTTTAAATAAATATTTATTAACATATAATTTAAGAACATTTTTATGTGTGATATGATTTATACCAAATTTAAGAACTTATGGTTTAAGATATTATTTTTTAAATTATGGACAAAAATTATTAAAAAATATTGATTTTGGTTGAAGTGAAATATATAGAGGATGAGGAATATTTAATGTTATAAAAAATTATTCTATTTTTTATAGAGTTTATCAAATAAATAATTTTAAAATTTATTTATTTAGATTTATTATGTGAATCATAATTTTTTTATTTATATTATTAATTTATTTAAATAGCTTATAATTAAGAGCATAATATTGAAGATATTAAGGAGATAATTTTATCTTTAAATAAATATTTATAAAAAAAATTTTTTTATTTTTACAATGAAAATGTAATGTTTTACTTAAACTATATAAATATTAAAATAATAAAAGGGAGAAAAGAAAGAAAGAAAAGAAATATTAATGGAATTAAACCACTAAAAATTAAGTTAGCAGCTTAATTTTAAACTTTATATTTCTTTAATTGGAATTAATAATTCAATGTTATCATTAACAGTGATATACCTCTATTTTGGTTTCAATTAATAAATAAGGAGTATATTTTACTCTTTCTTTTAAGTCGAAATTAAATGCAGTATTGCTTCTTATTTTAAGATAAATTGATATTTCAATATTTTTTGAATGCAAATCAAATGTTTTTATAAACTATAATCCTAAATTAATTAGTTCAATTTAATATATTTTGATTTCATTCATGATATAAGCCCAATAATAAAATAAAAATAAAAAAAAATCTAATTTTTATTCAAACTATAAAATTTACTAATTTAAATAATTTAATAATTGGAAAAATTAATGCAATTTCTACATCAAAAATTAAAAAAATTATTGTAATTAAAAAAAAATGTAATGAAAATGGAATACGTGCTGATGATTTTGGGTCAAATCCACATTCAAATGGTGAAGATTTTTCTCGATCTGTAAATGTTTTTTTTGATAAAATAATTGATAATATTATTATAATATTAGCAATTAATATAATAATAATTGATAAAATTAATATTAAAATAATTATTTATATTAAATTTATTTAAACTTTTTGATTGGAAGTCAAATATACTTTTTATATTATATAAATAATTAGTTACCTCATCAATAAATTGAAATATAAAGAAATAATCATACTACATCAACAAAATGTCAATATCATGCTGCAGCCTCGAATCCGAAATGATGATTTCTAGAAAAATGTTTATTTAAATGTCGTATTAAACAAATAATTAAAAATATTGTCCCAATTATAACATGTAATCCATGAAAACCTGTTGCTATAAAAAAAGTTGACCCATAAATTCTGTCTGCGATTGTAAATGGAGCTTCTAAATATTCGTAAGCTTGAAGAATAGTGAAATAAATTCCTAAGATTACAGTTAAAAATAATCCTTTCGTACATTGGGAGTGATTATTTTCTATTAAAGCATGATGAGCTCAAGTGATAGTAATTCCTGATCTAATTAAAATAATTGTATTTAAAAGAGGGATTTGAAATGGGTTAAATGGAGTAATTCCTATTGGGGGTCAAATTGCTCCGATTTCAATATTAGGGGATAATCTTCTATGAAAAAATGCTCAAAAAAAAGATAAAAAGAAAAATACTTCTGATACAATAAATAAAATTATTCCTCAACGAAGGCCTTTAGTGACTAAAATTGTATGTTTACCTTGTAAGGTTCCTTCTCGACAAATATCTCGTCATCATTGATATATAGTTAAAATAACAATTAAATAACCAATAATTAGTAAATTTAAATTAAAATTGTGGAATCATTTTACTATCCCTGTTACTAATGTTATTGTTCCAATAGCTCCGGTTAAAGGTCAAGGACTATAATCTACTAAGTGGTATGGGTGATTAAAATTAATTTTCATTAGTTAATTAACTTCTCTAGAGTATAACGTTCTTAAAATTGCAATTACATAGGATTGAATGACAGCTACTGCAGATTCTAAAATTAATAGTAAAATTTGGATAATTACTAAAAAAATAATAAAATAGGATGCTATATTTGATCCTGTTCCTCTTAATAATGTTATAAGTAAATGGCCTGCAATTATATTGGCTGTTAATCGTACAGCTAATGTCCCAGGTCGAATAATATTTCTGATTGTTTCAATTAGTACTATGAAAGGTATTAAAATTGCTGGAGTTCCTTGTGGGATTATATGGGAAAATATGTGTTGGTAATTATTAATTCAACCATATAATATGAATCTTAATCATAAAGGTAAAGAAATAGATAAAGATAAAGTTAAATGACTTGTACTTGTAAAAATATATGGGAATAATCCTAAAAAATTATTAAATAAAATAAATGAGAATAATGAAATAAAAATAAAAGTTGAGCCTTGAAAATAATTATTTTTTAATAATGTTTTAAATTCATTATGTAATTTTATTAAAATAAAATTTCATAAATAATAATGTCGGTTTGGAATTAATCAAAATCTGTAAGGAATGAATATTAAACCTAAAAGAGTTCTAATTCAATTAATAGATAAATTAAATAAATTTGTTGATGGGTCAAAAATAGAAAATAAGTTACTTATCATTTTCAAGTTAAATTATTATTTGTTGATTTTAAATTAAAATTATTTTTATTTCTTAAATTTTTATTATTTATAATATAATAATTTATAATATTAAATAAGATAAAAATTAAGATAAATATAATAAAAGATAAGATTCAATTAATTGGTATTATTTGTGGGATAAAAGAATATTACTTTTGTAATAATTTAAATTTGACATATTTATGTTATTTATTTAACTAATTCTTTAGTTCATTAGAAGTAATTGTTAATTTACTATAAAATGGTTTAAGAGACCAGTACTTACTTTTCAGTCATCTAATGAAGAATAATTATTAATTCAATTAATAAATTTTTTAATTGAAATTCTTTCAATTACAATAGGTATGAATCTGTGATTAGCCCCACAAATTTCTGAACATTGACCGTAATAAATTCCTGGGCGGTTAATAAAAAAATTAGTTTGATTTAATCGTCCAGGGTTTGCATCTACTTTAACCCCTAATGAAGGAATTGTTCAAGAATGAATTACATCAGTTGCGGTTACTATAATTCGAATTTGATTGTTTATAGGTAAAACAATTCGATTATCCACATCTAATAATCGAAAATTATTTAATGAGAGTTCATTTGATGAGATTATATAAGAATCAAATTCAATATTATGGAAATCAGAATATTCATATCTTCAGTATCATTGATGTCCAATTGATTTTAATGTAATTAAAGGATTATTTAATTCATCAAGTAAATATAATAGTCGTAAGGATGGTAGAGCAATAAAAATTAAAGTGATAGCTGGTAAAATTGTTCAAATTAATTCAATTATTTGCCCTTCTAGTAAAAATCGATTAATATATTTATTAAAAAATAAATTAATTATTAAATAACCCACTAAAATAGTAATTATAATTAAAATAATTAAAGTATGATCATGAAAAAAGATAATTTGTTCTATTAAAGGAGATGCTCCATTTTGTAAATTAAAATTAGATCATGTTGCCATTTCTAAAAAAAGGATAATCCTTTATAAATGGGGTTTAAATCCATTACATATAATCTGCCATATTAGAAGTTTCTTAAAATAGGTAATTCATTATATGAATGTTCTGCTGGAGGTAAATTTTGGAATCATTCAATATTTGATGATATATTTAATGTGAATAAAATTATTCGTTGATTGATTATAGATTCTCAAATAATAATTAATATAAGTATAACTGCTAATAGTGAGATATAAGATCCTAATGATGAAACAATATTTCATGAAATGTATGAATCAGGGTAATCAGAATAACGACGAGGTATTCCAGCTAATCCTAAGAAATGTTGAGGGAAAAATGTTAAGTTCACTCCAATAAATATAATAAAAAATTGAATTTTTAATATATAAGGATTTATTGATAGTCCTGTAAATAATGGATATCAATGAATAAACCCTCCTATAATAGCAAATACAGCCCCTATAGATAATACATAATGAAAATGTGCTACAACATAGTAAGTGTCATGTAAAGTAATATCAATTGATGAGTTAGCTAAAATTACTCCTGTTAATCCCCCTACAGTAAATAAAAAAACAAATCCTAATCTTCATAATATAGATGGGTTATAATTAATTTGAGTTCCATGTAAAGTTGCTAATCAACTAAAAATTTTAATACCGGTTGGTACTGCAATAATTATTGTGGCTGATGTAAAATAAGCTCGAGTATCAATATCTATTCCAACAGTAAATATATGATGGGCTCATACAATAAACCCTAATAATCCAATTGCTATTATAGCATAAATTATTCCTAAACACCCAAATGTTTCTTTTTTTCCTCTTTCTTGAGAAATAATATGGGAAATTATTCCAAATCCAGGAAGAATTAAAATATAAACTTCGGGGTGTCCGAAAAATCAAAATAAGTGTTGGTAAAGAATTGGATCTCCTCCTCCCGCAGGATCGAAAAAGGATGTATTTAAATTTCGATCAGTTAATAATATAGTAATAGCTCCGGCTAAAACAGGTAAAGATAAAAGTAATAAAAATGCTGTAATTCCTACAGCTCAAACAAATAAAGGTATTTGATCAAACGATAAGTTATTTAATCGTATATTAATAATTGTTGTAATAAAATTAATAGCTCCAAGAATTGAAGAAATACCCGCTAAGTGAAGGGAAAAGATTGCTAAATCTACAGATCTTCCTCCATGGGCAATATTAGAGGATAAAGGAGGATAAACGGTTCATCCTGTTCCTGCCCCATTTTCTACAATTCTTCTAGAAATTAATAGAGTAAGGGATGGTGGTAGTAGTCAAAATCTTATATTATTTATTCGTGGGAAAGCTATATCAGGAGCTCCCAATATTAATGGCACTAATCAATTTCCAAATCCTCCAATTATAATTGGTATTACTATAAAAAAAATTATAATAAAAGCATGAGCAGTTACAATAGTATTATAAATTTGGTCGTCACCAATTAGAGACCCCGGATTTCCTAATTCTGCACGAATTAATAATCTTAAAGAAGTTCCAACTATTCCAGCTCAAATTCCAAAAATAAAATATAATGTTCCAATATCCTTATGATTTGTTGAATAAAGTCATTTTCGCTTTATAAAATAAAATGGCTGAGGATATAAGCGATAAATTGTAAATTTATTAACGAGAAATTTTCTCTTTTATTAAGCCTTATATTCAAAAAATGATATAAAATTGCAAATTTTAAGTTATAATTTAAATATTATTAAGGCTTAAAGAAAATTCTCTTTATAAATAATTTTGAAGATTATTAGTTTTTGTTAACTTAAAACCTTCATTTTTTTAAAAAAAAAATATTGTTCTTAAAATAATTCCTATAATTGAAAAAATTGATAAAAAATTTATAATTGAAAATAATTTATTTTTAAAATTAATTTTAAATCATTTTATTTTAAAATAATTTATTATAAATGATGAATAAATAATTCGAATGTAAAAAAATAATATAATTAAACTTATTATAATGAAAATAAATGTTATAAAATAAAAATTATTTATTAATAAAAAATTAATAACAATTCATTTAGGGAAAAATCCAATGAAAGGGGGCAATCCCCCTAAAGAAAGAAAATTAATTAGTAAATTAATTTTAATTATTGGTTTTATATTGACAATAAATAATTGATTAATAAAATACGAATTTATTTTATAAAAAAAAAAGCATATTGAACTAATAAGAAAGGTATATATTAATAAATAAAAAATTCATAAATTTTCTCTAATTATAATAGAAGAAATTATTCAACCTAAATTATTGATAGATGAAAAAGCTATTAATTTTCGTAAAGAAGTTTGATTTAATCCTCCAATAGCACCAATAATGATATTTATTAAAATTCTAAAAATTAATAAATTTTTATTAAAATAATATGATAATAAAATTATAGGGGTAATTTTTTGTCATGTTATTAGAATAAAATTATTAAATCAAGATAATCCTTCTACAATATTGGGGAATCAAAAATGGAATGGGGCAGCTCCTATTTTTATTAATATTGAAGAATTGATTATTATTGAAATAATATTATTAATTTCAAAGTTTTTAAATAAAATTATTTTTATAATAATATAAAATAAAAAATTGATTGATGCAATAGATTGGGTTAAAAAATATTTTAGTGCTGCTTCTGAAGCTAAAAGATTATTAGATTTAGAAATTAAAGGGATAAATCTTATAAGATTAATTTCTAATCCAATTCAACAGCCAAATCATGAATTTGAAGAAATTGAAATTATAGTACTAAAAAATAAAATAAAAATAAAAAATATCTTATTTGAATTTATATAAAAAAAAATTAAAAATAATTAAATTAATAATTTTAAAGTAATTTAATTTCTTTATATTTATTATATTTTAGTGTATGATGCACATTAATTTTTGATGTTAAAAGATATAGTTTAATTCTATAAAATATAATAAAGGTAAATTTTAATTTACTTAATTTATCCTATCAGAATAATCCTTTAATCAGGCACTTTATTTTTAAAAAAAAGGTGTTTCCTTTATATTTGGGGTATGAACCCAAAAGCTTAAACTTAGCTTATTTTTAATTATTTATGGTAAAAAAAATTAAACATGGTTTTGTTAATTTTTAATTGTATAATTGATTAAATATTATTTTTCAAGTATATTCATATATATATTCATTGTTATATTTATATTAATATTAAACAGTTACCATTATTTATAGAATATTAAATATTTAATGGCAATTTTAATATTCAAATATAGTATTATAAGAAAAATGAGAGAAGGATTATTAAATTATTTATATATATATTA